TGGCACATACAATACGACCAGTTGCCTCTCGTGGATTTTCATAAACTTGTTGCGCAAAAATGGGATATGCATTTGAAATGGATGCCTGAGTTATTATATATATTATGGGCAATAAGTAAATGTATCGAATCTTTTTTTCCTTTATCCAAGAACGGGTATTTCTCATTTGCATGGTCCAATAGTTGATTTGATAACGACAATTTATACAATAAAGTAGGTAGGTCACTTGAATAATTCCCTATCTATGATTCTGCTTCTGCTATTGACTGGAAAATGATTATTGGAATATAGGAATAATCTCTTAGAAAGACAGGATTTGGAATGCTTTATTTATGGACAAACTTAAATCATTTTTCATTCAGCCATTGAGTGATAAATCAATACAAGTGCCGGGGATATACGATTTAAATAATGGAAGATACCATATTTCAAAATTGTATCTATAATAACTGGAAAAGTGGAAGAAAGAACAGATATAATTTGATCGTTATGATCAAATCCAAAATCGTTGTAGATAGAGTCAATCATTAGTTCCCAACCGTGGGGCGAATGGAATCCGATACATAAATCCGTTACTAAAAGAATGGAAAAAGCTTTTATTGTATCGTTTAAATTATATAAGAATTCCTGAACCCGAGAGTTAAGAATAACAAGCTCGTCATTACCCAGAATAGAATAAACACTTAGAATAATGAAAGACATTATGTTTATTGAGAAGTTCAAAATCGTATTCATATGGTCTTGGTTATACATCTTGATTAATTGAACCGTTTCTTTGTGGATTCCTATATTAAGCTTTTGTATATGTGTTTCTGAAGATTCATTTATCATTTCGTCCAACAGGAGTAGTCTCTCTAATTCTATGAATTTTTCTAGAATACCATTTTTTTGAATATCATTCAACAGGGTTTCAGATTGTCTCTTATTCCACCAATTAATAGACCATGATTCCATACTTTTTTTAAATGAGAGAGAGCTCCACCAGGTAAAAAATATTAAAAATACTAAAGATATAAGAGATAGAATGCGAATAAAGACTTTATTTTTTTTCATTTTTTCATTTAATGAATTGTTAAGGAATCCACCTCACAACTCTACACGCTCGAATATTTTGATTCTATTACGTACAAAGTATTTGGTTTTTGTTAGGCTTTTAATCTATAAAGAATACAGAAATAGAATCAAAGTCCCTCTCAACAAATGAAGACGAAATAATAAAAAAAAATAAAAATTCTTCATTTCATTTCAATTGGTACACGCAAGAAAGAGGCCAATTCCGCGACTTTTTGTTCAATTTCTCGTGGAGTCAAATTCTCATCAATATGAATTAATGGAATAGACCCCTGTCCCCTGATTTCCATATAAAGGAAAAAGACAATACGAGTATAAATACCTTCTTTAACTTCGATTCGTATGGCCTGAATATCCTCCATAAGGAATCGGAGAAAGATACGACGATTTTTTCCGGGAAATCCCCAACGAAAAATACAAACTGTTCCTTCTTTTCTATCGAATCTATCATAACCACTACCTATATTCCACGAAATTATGCACCACAAATAGGAACTAATAAAGAGACCTGCTATCCCATAGAAGGACACCACGATTCCTTGTGGAAAAAAAAGGATTTGTTGATATGGAAATAAAGATCTAAAATTACTATCTAGATAACTACAAATTCCAACCACTAATAATCCTAACGAACCTAAAAAAAGGATAAAGGCCCAGTAGAAATTAATTATTTTTCGGGAGCCTGTTATAAGTTCTATCCATATACGGTCTGATCGCCAATTCATACTAGATTGAGTTGCATTTTATTGGAATTGATTGATAGAATAATCCCAATTTGACTTTCCGATTTTTGTTTTGTTTACGAAGTAACGCTCATCAACTAGCACTTTTATTATATGAACCTTCACAAAAATGGCATCTCATCTTATTCTAGATATTTACATATAACCATATGACCTCACCCCCCATTTAATAACTTCGTATCTAGTTGAGTTGAAAATAGCTAGAATTCGTTAGCGTTCGTTCATTTATGTTCGTGGGAAGTCACATATTCTACCCTATTTCACTAATTTTAACTTATATTATTCGTATTTGTGTTATAATACAAGTTACTTATTAAAACAATGAATGATATTTTGTCCCGGCGAATTTAAACAATCTTGTTTTTTTGTACATGAAGAAATAAAGAAGCCATTGCAAATGCTGGAATTACTAGGCCCACTAAGGGGACAAAAATAGAGGGTAAATTTAGAATTGTCATATTATTGTTACATTAATTGTTACGTTGTTAGAAAATAGGGACATATTATATTATAATTATAAATAATCTTCTAAAAATTCGAATTCGTTCGTATATTCTAATCTTATTGAATATTCTTATACTTTTATACTAAGTATATCGAATAACCGACTAACTGAAGAATTTAATAAATAGCCTTATTCATATAGTTTATGTAGAAATATGTATATGTATGATAATCGATTTTTG